ACCAAAAACCTCGAAAGGAAACGATAATAGAAATTGCTAATTACAAGTTTTAAAAATCTAGTTATCTTTTAAAATGTAGTTAAAATAAAAAAATATTTTTTTGACTCATCTCGTTCTCCGTGTAGGATACCTCTTTTCTTTTTAGTCTCATTGGATAGATTAAATGAAGAAAACTGCTCTACTATTTAATCGAATGAGTTCAAATTTAAGTAAATGAAATTTTAATAAAGTAGAAAGGGGCGTATTCTAGGTTCTAAGGTCACTTAAAAAAAAAAAAGAATCAAACAACTTGTTTTCAAATTTTTACATATTCATTCAAAAAAAGTTATATGTTTTGACTGAAGTTAGATAATAGAGTTATTTTTTTTATGTATTCTTTTTTTTTTATGATTAATTTCTTAAAAGAGTTTTTCAATTAATCAGTTACGTGAATTCTGAATCCTGAGATAGTGCAGATGCCAAAGACGATGAATTGAGTTCTTTTTATCTTTCTCCATTTTTGTTCATACCACCTATAATGATTGATAATTCACAAATTTTCAATTGAATTTTTTTAATTCTTGGAACTAGTTATCGTTCTCTATTTCTTAAAAAAAAATTTCAATTGAAACTTAGGGAAGTACTTTAGAAATATATGTATAAAAAAACATATTTTATTGAGTCCCTTCATGCCTACTATAACTAGTTATTTCGGTTTTCTACTAGCAGCTTTAACTATAACCTCAGTTCTATTTATTGGTCTAAGCAAAATACGACTTATTTGAAATTAATTGAATACAGATTTTTTTATAAAAAAGGATTTCGGTGGTATTTCATATGTTCAATAGTTCCTTACCGTGTTAATTACCCAATTTTGGTCATTGAGATTCATCGGCAATACAGATTACGAGCTAGGAATAGATAGTACCTCTCTTTTCTCCCTTTCAAAAATGAAAACAAAAGAAAATTGAAATGATTGAAGTTTTTTTATTTGGAATCGTCTTAGGTCTAATTCCTATTACTTTGGCTGGATTATTCGTAACTGCTTATTTACAATACAGACGTGGTGATCAGTTGGACTTTTGATTAATTAACATCTCGTTTTTTTTACTGACCTCCTTCTTGCTTTCATATGCGATAGGTCTACTTCAGATTGCTGCTCAATAATTTGCGAACAGTGGAATTTTGACACAATCTAATAAACAAGAGTGAAATCACGCTCTGTAGGATTTGAACCTACGACATTGGGTTTTGGAGACCCACGTTCTACCGAACTGAACTAAGAGCGTTTTTCTTGTTTTTTTTCTAAAAAACGAAAAGGCTAGAACGAGGGCATTCTTTAACCCGAATCGATTTTGTACGTATATACTATATCATAGTATATCATAAATTGCAGAATTCTATGTATGTACAATTTTATTAAAAAAAATAGATCAAAATAGATACCTCGTTACTGCTCTTCTGAGCAGTAATAGGTAGGGATGACAGGATTTGAACCCGTGACATTTTGTACCCAAAACAAACGCGCTACCAAGCTGCGCTACATCCCTTTCAATTGGTTTACAGTGTCATTGTAGAGCATTCCTGTCTTGTTTTCCACATCCTTCTTCTTTTTTATTGGTATATCAAATTCATTTCTTCTTTTTTTCTCATATCAGATAACAAAGATATAATTAAAAAATTTACTTTTTTTTTTACGATAATTCTCTCAATTTCAATTTTACATAAATAGGCGTTTCCATTTTCAAATGGAATCTATAAGATCCTTCGAGTAGACAATATTTCAATTCTCATTTTGAAAGTTGAGGGGGCAGAAGTTACGTATATAAATACAAGAACTTCTTAACTACATGTACATCTGTAGTTATATATATTACTATATATAATGTAATACAATAAAGACGAAAGAAGGAGGATTTCAAATGCGAGATCTAAAAACATATCTTTCCGTAGCACCGGTACTAAGTACTCTATGGTTCGGTTCGTTAGCAGGTTTATTAATAGAGATTAATCGTTTATTTCCAGATGCATTAACATTTCCATTTTTTTAATTCTAGTTATTAACATCAGAAAGGGGTTAAAAATTTATAGATACAATCAACAATGGGGGACTAATTATCCCCCCCTCACCTTTTCTAATTCATTCTAAAAAACTAATTAAAAAAAGTGGGGGGGGCGAAAGGTCATAAAAATTAGGGTTCAGGATTCAATTAAATTAGTAATAGACCGAAAAAAAGTGTTGCTAGGGAAAGAGTATCCTATGAGATACTTAAAAAAAATACTGTACAAAGATTTTAAATATAGTTTTCACAAAATCATTGTATTGCTTATTATTTTATTTTTATTTAATTACTAATTTTTTATTTAATTACTAATTAATATTCATTGCAACGAAATATTTCAGAATTTTTTTTAGTTAACAGCTTCTATTTTTTTGGTTCTTGTTCTTTCTGGATCCTAAAATTAAAATAGAAGATTGAGGTGAATCATAAATCCAAAGGAGGGTTCATGGCCAAGGGTAAAGATGTTCGAGTAACAATTATTTTGGAATGTACCAGTTGTGTTCGAAATGATATTAAGAAAGAATCAGCGGGAATTTCCAGATATATTACTCAAAAGAATCGGCATAACACCCCTAGTCGATTGGAATTGAGAAAATTCTGTCCCTATTGTTATAAACATACAATTCACGGGGAAATCAAGAAATAGATCAAATTGAGGCTTGTATGTCAACTTTTATTTTAAGAACAGGAATCATGCTAGTATCTATATATTATTACATATATATAAATATAAACAAATAAATCAATAGAACGAAATCTAATCCTATATTCTGAATTCTATATAGAAACTCTATACTATAATAGAAATAGAAATCGTTTTTATTTTGATCCGATCAAACTAGGATTTGAGAGATAAGGAATAAAAAAATTATGAATAAATCTAAGCGACTTTTTACTAAATCCAAGCGATCTTTTCGTAGGCGTTTGCCCCCGATCCAATCGGGGGATCGAATTGATTATAGAAACATGAGTTTAATTAGTCGATTTATTAGTGAACAAGGAAAAATATTATCTAGACGGGTGAATAGAGTGACTTTAAAACAACAACGATTAATCACTATTGCTATAAAACAAGCTCGTATTTTATCTTTGTTACCTTTTCTTAATAATCAGAAACAATTTGAAAGAAGTGAGTCGACCCCTAGAACTACTAGCCTTAGAACCAGAAAAAAATAGACTTATTCTTCAAGTTAATAACAATTTCAATCTGAAGGAATTAAAAAAGAGATTAATATTTTGTTCGAAAAATCCAATCAAGAATAAAAATTTGATTGTTACGTCTGTGTCTGTCATAAAAAAAAAAGAAAAGAATCGTCGAAAAGAAAAAGAATAACTCGTTTTTTAGCGACTATATACTCTCGTTTTGACGACTTTTTTTTTATAATACTAATTTCTACTCTACCTTCCCCGAGCGCATTCTCCTTAGAACTCTATTTCAAATATTTTCGTGGATTTCTTCCAATCCCCTTATTTTTTTATGTCATTCGAAATTGTATAAAGACAACTGCTATTTAATAGAGCTATTTGTGCAAGTATTTTCCGATTAAGAAGTAATTGCTTCTTGTACAGATTGTGTATGAATTGGTTATAACTATAGAATACCCCCATGTCGTGAATTACGGCATTTATTCGAGTGATCCATAAACGTCGAAAATCTCTTTTTCTTTTACCCCTATCCCGATGAGCCGAAACTAAAGCTCTTATTCTTTGTTGAGTCATAGTTCGTGTAAGTCGTGAATGAGCCCCTCGAAAGCTTGATGCAAATAAACGAAGTTTTGTTCTACGCCTCCGAGCTATATATCCGCGTTTAATTCTAGTCATTGAATAAATCAAACTTTGATGAATAACTAATTCTTTTTGTAGTTATTCTTTTCCCCTTAGTCTATTAATAACCAAACGAATTATTCCAATGTATAAAAAAAAATTCCAATGGCTTTTGCTACTCTAACCTTCCCCACCACTATTTTTTGCTAGGTATTTTCCTTTGCTTTGAAAGGATAAATTGCCTTGATACTTGATATAAAAAAAAAAAGAATAACTACAAAAAGTAGTAAATAGAATTGGATAAATAGTGGGTTCCATCGTTTCTATGGTTACTTCTAAAACGGTGAGGTCCTCTCTATACACCGGAGCTCCTTCTTTTAATTAATCAATACTATTGGTAACTTGTACAATTCACATTCTTTGGCTCTACCCCATGAATATTCCAGTAATCGGTCTTTCACAATGAGATCCACTTTATACAGTAACGGTATTTCATTTTGAAAATTGATTTGGTCATTTACCCTGTTAGTCCGTTTTTTTCTTTCAAGAGTGGAATCTTTTTTCTAAAAAATGGAATTTCCCCCGCTTAATGGATAATCATTTGTTATCATTGGGGGTTTTCTAAAAAATGGAGTTGATTGGATTTGCACCAATGTAAATGTAAACCATAAGTTTCAGACACAATAGAATATATGAACGATCTATATTTTTTAAATAATGAATCGAGTTCCTCCCTTCTATTTTATTCACAGGTACTGATCCTTGATATTTCAAAAAGAATTTCCTTTTTGTATCTCAGTCTATGATCTAAACGAGTCGCACATACACCCGAGTACATGTTCCTCGTCGCTGAGGGCATCCCCTAAGCGCTGGGGATTTCGTGACATTTCGGATTGGCTGTCTTGTATTTCTAATAAGTTGTTTAATGGTTGGCATACGGAATCATATAAATAATGGGCTGGTTTAGATTAGTTCTAACCGGCTAATTATGAATTACTTCTCTTCAAGATTCTCTTCAATATTGTTTTTTATATTGAAGAGAATATGAAACTAAACCTTTAATCTAAAAATATATAACATTAGAAATTGTAGATTTGCATGAAATCGCTCCTATTTTTTATTGAACCGCTACAAGATCAACAATTCCATGAGCTTGGGCTTCTGTTGCTGACATAAAAACATCCCTTTCCATGTCTTCGGATACAACCCATATAGGTTTGCCCGTTCTTTGTACATAAACCCTTGTGATGGTTTCGCGAAGTTTTAGTAGTTCTTCCGCTTCCAAGATAACTTCTCCCGTTTGTGCCTCATAAAACGAACTAGCGGGTTGATGTATCATTACCCTGATGAGATAATAGAAAAAGTTTTTTTATTTCGCAGAATGAGGCGGGATAACCAAAATAAAAAAAAAACAGAGAAAATTGAATAACCGTACAGGCTTTTTTGTGCATTGCATACGGCTCCACAATGGAATTGACTTTTTTGACCTTTCCTTTTGGCGAAAGAAAACAAAATATAGGTTGTATTATACGCAGATCCAGAAATCATCCAATTACCATCCTTCTTTTTTTGTAGGAGTTAAAAAAATACTATGATGGTTCCGTTGCTTTATATATCATTTTTTTGATTCGTCTATAATTCAGCAATCCCAAAGTGTCTTTTTTTTTTATATAAATTTTGTAAATAAGCTTCCGGTGTGAAAACAAAGTTTGTGACGCTGAAATGTGCCCGAATAGGTAAGATATCATTTGAAATACCCCTTACTTATCTCATACTACTCTTTCAATATATAATCTAATTTTTTTTAATATAAAAAATTTCATATCGAATTCGAAGTGCCATGCTATTATTACTTAACTAATTCATATTTCCGATGGCGAAGGCATAGTATTTTTTTCTCGAAAATAAAAAACTCATTGGCGCCAAGCGTGAGGGAATGCTATACGTTTGGTAATTGCTCCTCCGACCAGTATAAAGGATGCTATTGAAGCGGCCAATCCCATGCATATTGTCTGTACATCGGGTCGCACAAATTGCATAGTATCATAAATAGCCATTCCAGATATTACCCATCCACCAGGAGAGTTTATAAACAAATAAAGATCTTTGGTATCCTTTTCTATACTGAGATATATCATAAGACTAATAAGTTGATTCGAGATTTCGGTATCAACCTCTTGGCCTAAAAAAAATAATCTTTCTCGATAAAGTCGGTTGATTAGGATAAAATTTTATTCCTTAGGAGCCGTACAGGCACCTTTTGATGCATACGGTTCAAAAAAAATTGTGAAAAAATCAATGTGTCGATTCCAACCTCCCCTTTTTTCATAGAAGGTTTTTCTTTCTAACTTAATAACGGAAGGGCTTGCTCCCAAAAGTAAAAGAAAAATTAAGTTTTGGCGCCTTTTACCTTTTATGAGATATTAAAATCCTATAATAAAACAATTGATTAAGCCTGTCAGACTCACTTGATTCATTGATATTTTTTTTCATCGAGATTCAGTTGAAATGGCGATGGTTTTTTCTTGTTCCTGAACGGGCTTCTTCCTTTTTTTATTCCTTTTTTTAGGTTTATGCTCTACCCCGAGTAAAAGTAAAAATTTGCCCGATGTTGATTTGCACATATAGGACAAATGAACCAAATACCGCGTCTTTTTTTACTACTCCTTCTTTTTTTTTCAATTCATTTCTTTCACATGTCTTCTGTCAAATAGTCAACAAATTTTGAATTATATTATTTTATTTGAGCAATAGTTTTAGATCACCCTGTTTAAATTTTGTTTATAGAATTTTTTATCATAATTTTGCATATCATATAAGTAGTAATTATAAAACTATTATATATTAATTATCAATTGGGTTTTTGCTAAACGGAGCCTGGATACTTCATTTTATTAGTCCGATCACGTAAACCATAAAAATTTTTTGATAATCTAATATCAATCTAAAAACTCCCTGCATTTAATTCCACTTTATTTTTTGCGTTTCGCGTTACAAATTTTTGATAATTCAATCAATCGTTTTGAGCGAAACAGAGGATATCTCGATCGAGGGAGAAAATGGGGAAATCCCATATAGCCCAATATATCTGACAAGTCGCACTATATGTCAACCCAAGATGTATCTCCTTCTCCAGGACTTCGAAAAGGTACTTTTGGAACGCCAATAGGCATGAAATAAAAAAAAAGAGAATGAAGTTCTCTATTTCACTTTGATGTGGAAACGTAAGATTGGGGTTTCGGTTTTTAATACTATTATCCTTTTTTCCTACTTTAATTAATCATATTTAAATTAATGATATTTACTACATAAGTTGAATAAGCTACAATAAAATATAAAATAAAAGTAAAGTAAGAGAGAATGAATAAAACTAAAGGAAATTTTTTACGAACGGGCTTCTGACTGATCAACAACAATAGCTATCTTGGTTCATATAAAATAGGATTCACCCCCATTGCGTATTGGTACTTATCGGATATAGAATAGATCCGCTTCCCTTTTTTCCTATGAATCGAATTGTTCCATTATTACTAACAGAATAGAACAAATATTAATCCTTTCTCCGAAATAATTACCTAAAAAGGGGGGGTACGTAGCATAGTTTTTTCCAATGCAATAAAGTTACATAGTGTCTATATTTTCGTTGATAAAGGGGTATTTCCATGGGTTTGCCTTGGTATCGTGTTCATACTGTTGTATTGAATGATCCCGGTCGTTTACTTTCTGTTCATATAATGCATACTGCTCTGGTTGCTGGTTGGGCCGGTTCGATGGCTCTATATGAATTAGCAGTTTTTGATCCCTCCGACCCCGTTCTTGATCCAATGTGGAGACAAGGTATGTTCGTTATACCTTTCATGACTCGTTTAGGAATAACCAATTCGTGGGGCGGTTGGAATATTACAGGAGGGACTATAACGAATCCGGGTCTTTGGAGTTACGAAGGGGTAGCTGGAGCACATATCGTGTTTTCTGGCTTGTGCTTCTTGGCAGCTATTTGGCATTGGGTATATTGGGATCTAGAAATTTTTTGTGATGAACGTACAGGCAAACCTTCTTTGGATTTGCCCAAGATTTTTGGAATTCATTTATTTCTTTCAGGAGTGGCTTGCTTTGGTTTTGGCGCATTTCATGTAACAGGATTATATGGTCCTGGAATATGGGTATCCGACCCTTATGGACTAACCGGAAAGGTCCAACCCGTAAACCCGGCGTGGGGCGTGGAGGGTTTTGACCCTTTTGTTCCGGGAGGAATAGCCTCTCATCATATTGCAGCAGGGACGTTGGGTATATTAGCGGGCCTATTCCATCTTAGTGTTCGTCCGCCTCAACGTCTATACAAAGGATTACGTATGGGCAATATTGAAACCGTCCTTTCCAGTAGTATTGCTGCTGTCTTTTTTGCAGCTTTTGTTGTTGCTGGAACTATGTGGTATGGTTCTGCAACTACTCCCATCGAATTATTTGGTCCTACTCGTTATCAATGGGATCAGGGATACTTTCAACAAGAAATATATCGAAGAGTTAGTGCTGGACTGGCTGAAAATCAAAGTTTATCAGAAGCTTGGTCTAAAATTCCGGAAAAACTAGCTTTTTATGATTATATTGGTAATAATCCAGCAAAAGGGGGGTTATTCCGAGCGGGTTCAATGGACAATGGGGATGGAATAGCTGTTGGATGGTTAGGACACCCCGTCTTTAGAAATAAAGAAGGGCGTGAACTTTTTGTACGCCGTATGCCTACTTTTTTTGAAACATTTCCGGTTGTTTTGGTAGACGGAGACGGAATTGTTAGAGCCGACGTCCCGTTTAGAAGGGCAGAATCAAAATATAGTGTCGAACAAGTAGGTGTAACTGTTGAGTTTTATGGTGGTGAACTCAATGGAGTGAGTTATAGTGATCCCGCAACTGTGAAAAAATATGCTAGACGGGCTCAATTGGGTGAGATTTTTGAATTAGATCGTGCGACTTTGAAATCCGATGGTGTTTTTCGTAGCAGTCCAAGAGGTTGGTTTACGTTTGGACATGCTTCGTTTGCTCTACTTTTCTTCTTTGGACACATTTGGCATGGTGCTAGAACCCTCTTCAGAGATGTTTTTGCTGGTATTGATCCAGATTTGGATGCTCAAGTGGAATTTGGGGCATTCCAAAAACTTGGAGATCCAACTACAAAAAGACAAGCAGTCTGATGCAACATTGCTTTTTTTCTTCTAGTTTCTGTTTGCGATTTTATTTAATAGGTAGGGTACTGTAGGAATCTTGATTTAAATCGCTGCCGTTTCTTTGACTCTTTTTCTTTCTTTATCCAGAGGGATACTCCCAAGTAAACAAAACAGGTATGAAAGCTATAATTGTAAACCACGATCAAATTTATGGAAGCATTGGTTTATACATTTCTCTTAGTATCCACTTTAGGGATAATTTTTTTCGCTATTTTTTTTCGGGAACCACCTAAAATTTCAACTAAAAAATGAAATAATTTTTCATTATCTTCATTGACGTAATCAGCCTCCAAATAGTTGGAGGCGGATTACGTCAACTAGTCCCCGTGTTCCTCGAATGGATCTCTTAGTTGTTGAGAGGGTTGCCCAAAGGCAGTATATAGAGCATACCCAGTAAAACTTACAAGTAACCCAGATATAAAGATGGCGACTAGGGTTGCTGTTTCCATTATTATAGAATTGAAAGACCACAATGGATCTATGCTAAGATCATTTATTTACAACGGAATGGTATACAAAGTCAACAGATCGTAATGAATACAAAATAAGATTTATGGCTACACAAACTGTTGAGGCTAGTTCTAGATCTGGTCCAAGAAGCACTACTGTAGGGAAGTTATTGAAACCATTGAATTCCGAATATGGTAAAGTAGCTCCTGGATGGGGAACGACCCCTTTGATGGGTGTTGCAATGGCTCTATTTGCGGTATTCCTATCTATTATTTTGGAGATTTATAATTCTTCTGTTCTACTGGATGGAATTTCAGTGAATTAGACTAAGAAGAATCTTGAAATTCTAGCTTTTAGCTCGATACAAAAAAGTAAAGTATGTAGGTCTAACAATTTTAGCCTATTCTTCTTTGGTAGTTCGACCGCAAAATTTTTTTTCTGCATTGTATATTTCCGGAATATGAGTGTGTGACTTGTTAGAATTGACCCTATGGAGAGTACAGAGAATGGGGTCTGTCATCT